TGAGATAATTACATTTTGATTGAGTTTTTGATATAAGTAAAAAGGAAGAAAGTAAGTAAGGTAGACAAAAAATCCTTCTTTTTCTTTGAATCCACCCAACCAAAAACCCTCCAATTCTCAAAGGAGAATAGAAGAAATCATACTTTCATACAATATCTTAATTGAATTCTACGCAATGATCAATAAATTAAGTTGAATTCTATATCTATATGTATCAAAATCCCAGTCCCAATCTATTCTATATATATATAGATATATAGGGTATTTGTACTAGAGTTGACAAACAACTAATATCAATATTATTGTTTCTTGGCGTAGATTAGAAATTTAAATGGGGCGTGGCCAAGCGGTAAGGCAACGGGTTTTGGTCCCGCTATTCGGAGGTTCGAATCCTTCCGTCCCAGCGCATATCCGTTTTTATGTTCCATTATTCCCATTTTTATGTTTCATTATTTTCATATAAAGAAGTCGGGGGTGGTTAGGAGTCAATTCATATTAATTTGAATTATATGTGTCTGTTTGAATCTCATTAACAAATGATCAAGTTCCATATCATTATCATATAGAAATATGTGATAGAGACAATAAATGTATGTTTTTTCTTTAAATCTCGTTTTATTTAGGTATTTTGTGTTTGGATCTAATTTAAAATTGGGAATCTATGTAACGATTGAGGCAGGGGAAATTTATTGTATAGCTTTGTTATTCATTTTATGATAAGAGTCGATTATTGAAATATTACCCAACCCCATTTTAAACAAAATACATATTAATCATTTCCTCATATAAAATGAGGAAATGTTTAGTTTATTATGTATAGTTTTTATTTCAATGACAATAATTTTTTGGTTTTTGTAAATTTATAATCCTTTCATTATTTATCACATTATTTAATTTCAAATTTTAACTGACCCTATTTTTTTATTTTGATTTTCGTAGTCAGAGTCTATGGAGAGTAGAACCAATGACTATTCATGATTCCATGATTGAATCAATTCCATACCGGTTCCAAATTAGAGGAATGTTTATGGTAAAACTTCGTTTGAAACGATGTGGTAGAAAGCAACGTGCGACTTGAAGGACACGGTCCGCTGTGGATTAAAAACCCACCACTTTCCATTTGTCTAGGAATGAGGGTGCTCTTGGCTCGACATTGTTTGTTCTGTTACACTTGAACCCAACATTTTTTGTTGGGTTGTAAATAGTCTACGGTGGAGCTTGGGTAGAAAGGATTAATTCATTTCTGGGGGAAAAGGATCTAGGGTTAATGCCAATTAATTGGAACAACTTCGTAAATATATCTTCTATATATATAGAAATTATAAATAGAAAGGATCCAATTCAACCAAGTTTCCAATTCAAAAGCAAAACTTGGTCGGATTGATCAAACTTTTTCGATTCAAGGTGCATCACGCGGGAATTACCTGCCCATACGATTCTTTGCTAGAAATAAAAGGGGTATGTTGCTGCCATTTTGAAAGAATTAAGAAGCGCCGAAGTAATGTCTAAACCCAATGATTCAAAATTAAGGATTAAAGTATCTACGAACAAGGAAATACCCTTTATAATTCTCTCGAGAGTCTCACTAGCGGGATCAGACTAACAGAAGGGGGTAAAGACTACTCAATAAATAAAATTCAATAAATAAAGAAGAGTTATCCAACTTGAGTTATGAGTACGGACGGTTTCTTTCTTCCTTCTCAGGAAGAAAAAAAGACTGAAATCGAAATCATAGTCTAATTGATTTTTTAGGCCCATTTGTCATTTAATTTATTAGAATTGCATACATAGACAAAACTTCGAATCAAATCATTTTTTCTCGAGCCGTACGAGGAGAAAACCTCTTATACGGTTCTAGGGGGGGTATTATTCATCTACATCTATCCCAATGAGCCATCTATCGAATCGTTGCAATTGATGTTCGATCCCGAAGAGAAGGAAAAGATCTTAGAAAAGTGGGTTTTTATGATCCAATAAAAAATCAAACTTATTTAAATGTTCCTGTTATTTTATATTTCCTTGAAAGGGGTGCTCAACCTACAGGAACGGTTTATAATCTTTTAAAGAAAGCGGAACTTTTTAAGGAACTTCCGTCTAATCAAATGAAATTCAATTAAAGAAATACCATATCATATGGGGGTCGCAGCTTGTATATAACTTTGTATGATTTTTCTCTGAATTTGTTTTTTTGACCCCCCCTTTTTTCTGCTGTATTCGTATTTATTTATCTTTTTTGACCCCCCCTTTTTTCTGCTGTATTCGTATTTATTTATCATTGTTTTGTTTCCGTCGAATATGATGGCCTAGAACAACAAAACTTGAGTTTATTGATCTTATTAATTATCAAACCAATTCGGACATTTCCTTCATCAACTGTGTGGTTTTCGTTGTAACTCGATTAACCAACAAGGAATCCACTTTGCTTATTCCACTTAAATTGATGAAATACATTGAAATCCATTATTGAAATACATTATGGACTAAAAAAGCCGTTATATAT